ATGGCCCCCAACCCTCGAAAATACCACCCCTTATTAACAATAATCAACAACTCCCTAATTGACCTCCCAACCCCACCAAACATCTCCACATGATGAAACTTCGGTTCACTTTTAGGAATCTGCTTAATCACACAAATCCTTACAGGCCTACTACTAGCCACACATTATACTGCAGACACAACCATAGCCTTCTCCTCCGTTGCCCACACATGCCGCAACGTACAATACGGCTGACTACTTCGCAACCTCCACGCCAACGGAGCCTCACTCTTCTTCATCTGCATCTACTTGCACATCGGCCGAGGATTCTATTACGGCTCATACCTTTACAAAGAAACCTGAAACACAGGGATTATCCTACTACTCACACTCATAGCTACTGCCTTCGTCGGCTATGTATTACCATGAGGACAAATATCATTCTGAGGTGCCACAGTCATCACAAACCTATTCTCTGCCATCCCCTACATCGGGCAAACAATCGTAGAATGAGCCTGAGGCGGATTCTCAGTAGACAACCCAACACTAACCCGATTCTTCGCCCTACACTTCCTCCTCCCATTCATAATCGCAGGTATAACCCTAATTCACCTCACCTTCCTACATGAAACAGGCTCAAACAATCCCCTAGGTATTACATCAAACTGCGACAAAATCCCATTTCACCCCTACTACTCCCTAAAAGACACCCTAGGCTTCGCCTTCATGCTTATCCCACTCACAGCCCTAGCACTATTCTCACCAAACCTCCTAGGTGACCCAGAAAACTTCACCCCCGCAAACCCCCTAATTACACCACCTCACATTAAACCAGAGTGATACTTCCTATTCGCATACGCCATCCTACGATCAATCCCAAACAAACTGGGGGGCGTATTAGCCCTAGCCGCCTCAGTGCTAGTCCTATTCCTAATACCACTCCTTCACAAGTCAAAACAGCGCGCAATAACTTTCCGACCACTCTCCCAACTACTATTCTGAGCTCTAGTCGCCAACCTACTAGTCCTAACATGAATCGGCAGCCAACCAGTAGAACACCCATTTATCCTAATCGGCCAAATGGCATCACTCACCTACTTCACTATCATCCTAATCCTCTTCCCAGCTATCGGGACATTAGAAAACAAAATATTAAACCACTAAATTAAACTCTAATAGTTTATTAAAAACATTGGTCTTGTAAGCCAAAAAGTGAAGACTATAACCCTTCTTAGAGTACATGCTCAGAAAAAAAGGACTTGAACCTTTATCCCCAACTCCCAAAGCTGGCATTTTACATTAAAACTATTTTCTGACCCCCCCCCCTAGACCGCCCGAATAGTTCCCCGAGCTAATCCCCGCACAAGCTCCAACACCGTAAATAAGGTCAACAACAGACCCCACCCGGCAATCAAAAACATACCCACACCTTGAGAATATAACATTGCCACCCCACTAAAATCCAACCGAACTGACAATGTACCCACACTATCAATAGTACCTACCCCAAACTTTCAACCACCCACAAAATCCCCAACAGATACCCCAACAACAAGCACCAAAACCAGGCCCATAACATACCCCACAACCCGCCAATCACCCCACCCTTCAGGATAGGGGTCCGCCGCCAAAGACACAGAGTACAAAAAAACCACCAACATCCCGCCCAAATAAACCATAAACAACACCAGTGAGACAAATGACAACCCTAAACTCAACAACCAACCACAACCCGCAACAGACGCCAAAACCAAACCAACTACCCCATAATATGGAGAAGGATTAGACGCAACCCCTAACCCCCCTAAAACAAAACACACTCCTAAAAAGTATATTAAATAAATCATATATTCTCACTTGGCCTCTACCCAAGACCTGCGGCCTGAAAAGCCGCCGTTGTAAACTTCAACTATAAGAACCTCTTCCACTCATTTTAATATTTTTTTTCCCCCCATAAACCCCAATTCCCCCTAACTAAAATCATCACCCTAAACACATTCACTCACTGAAATTTAACACTTCCACTCAATCACACAACCTGAAAACTCTCTGCAATATTTTTTTTCAAAAGCCTCACTCATTTTAATATTTTTTTTCCCCCCATAAACCCCAATTCCCCCTAACTAAAATCATCACCCTAAACACATTCACTCACTGAAATTTAACACTTCCACTCAATCACACAACCTGAAAACTCTCTGCAATATTTTTTTTCAAAAGCCTCACTCATTTTAATATTTTTTTCCCCCCATAAACCCCAATTCCCCCTAACTAAAATCATCACCCTAAACACATTCACTCACTAAAATTTAACACTTCCACTCAATCACACAACCTGAAAACTCTCTGCAATATTTTTTTTCAAAAGCCTCACTCATTTTAATATTTTTTTTCCCCCCATAAACCCCAATTCCCCCTAACTAAAATCATCACCCTAAACACATTCACTCACTAAAATTTAACACTTCCACTCAATCACACAACCTGAAAACTCTCTGCAATATTTTTTTTCAAAAGCCTCACTCATTTTAATATTTTTTTTCCCCCCATAAACCCCAATTCCCCCTAACTAAAGCTCTCAAGAACCCCCCCTACCCCCCCATTCAATTCACTTTTAACCCCCAAAAATCACCGCGGCATGTAATCATGTACATAAAATCCATGCCCCTATACATTACAATTAATGTACTGAGACAATTAATTCATGTTATAAGACATATTATGTAATCGCTCCACCTACTGTCTGCGTACCCCCTACTTTCAAGGATACTCGGTTATTGGAACTAGCCACATAACACAACACTCACTCGGCTAAAGGTACAAATCCCTTAACTTCACACAATCTCACCCAAGGATACGAATATTCTTCAGTACATAACATCCATGACCAAGGACAGAGTATACATGGTACAGGACCTAACTGCCACCTCTCTTGAAGTACCGGTATCTTCGGACCAGGTTATTTATTAATCGTTCACCTCACGAGAGATCAGCAACCCGGCGCGAGAAGGACCTTACACGACCAGCTTCAGGATCATTCTTTCCCCCTACACCCCTCACACAACTTGCTCTTTTGCGCCTCTGGTTCCTAACTCAGGGCCATAACAACTATTAGTCCTCGGAAAATGCACGTTAAGAAGACTTTCAAGCTATTTGAGCGCATCTCATCCTTGTCCGGATCACCGACAGATCCTCGCTCTACTGGTTCCTTTTTAGGGTTTCTTCAACGGGCCCTCCAGGGACGGTGCAACGGGAGCTTACTATTGGTTTACGTGAGCATCAATGGACTTCGTCCAATTTCTCACCTTCTAGAATATCTGAATGAGACGGTGTGAGTATCCTCAGTATCATTTTGACACTGATGCACTTGCATCCGCAATCGGTTAACTTGGTAACAGCCCATCAAACGCTTAATTTTACATGTCCTTGCAACATCCAAATATCCGCTTATCCCACATAGATACCTCCACTAGAAAAAGACCAGCCACAACAAATCCATGGCCCAGAACAAGTGAACACCCAAACTTGACAACCCAATCTCGCCCATAACCCCAACCCAACCTTAATCGGGTAGGGATGACCCTCGCGCCGGCATCCTTTTTAATTAATCCAAGACTCTTTACTTAATGTATGAGGACTATATAGTTTAATTTATCTAAGACATGTTAGTTAATGTTCGAAAGACATATTCTTTTTATTATTTATTATTAATTTAAAACAACATCCTCCATTTTACCTAAAACTCACCCAACAGTTTCACCTTTTTCTTATATTCTTTTTATTATTTATTATTAATTTAAAACAACATCCTCCATTTTACCTAAAACTCACCCAACAGTTTCACCTTTTTCTTATATTCTTTTTATTATTTATTATTAATTTAAAACAACATCCTCCATTTTACCTAAAACTCACCCAACAGTTTCACCTTTTTCTTATATTCTTTTTATTATTTATTATTAATTTAAAACAACATCCTCCATTTTACCTAAAACTCACCCAACAGTTTCACCTTTTTCTTATATTCTTTTTATTATTTATTATTAATTTAAAACAACATCCTCCATTTTACCTAAAACTCACCCAACAGTTTCACCTTTTTCTTATATTCTTTTTATTATTTATTATTAATTTAAAACAACATCCTCCATTTTACCTAAAACTCACCCAACAGTTTCACCTTTTTCTTATATTCTTTTTATTATTTATTATCAATTTAAAACAACATCCTCCATTTTACCTAAAACTCACCCAACAGTTTCACCTTTTTCTTATATTCTTTTTATTATTTATTATCAATTTAAAACAACATCCTCCATTTTACCTAAAACTCACCCAACAGTTTCACCTTTTTCTTATATTCTTTTTATTATTTATTATTAATTTAAAACAACATCCTCCATTTTACCTAAAACTCACCCAACAGTTTCACCTTTTTCTTATATTCTTTTTATTATTTATTATTAATTTAAAACAACATCCTCCATTTTACCTAAAACTCACCCAACAGTTTCACCTTTTTCTTACTTACTGCTTAAAATAACAAAGCTACCACCACAAAAACCCCACCTTTAAAAACCAATAAAAATCCCGCCTTTAAAAACCAATAAAAATCCCGCCTTTAAAAACCAATAAAAATCCCGCCTTTAAAAACCAATAAAAATCCCGCCTTTAAAAACCAATAAAAATCCCGCCTTTAAAAACCAATAAAAATCCCGCCTTTAAAAACCAATAAAAATCCCGCCTTTAAAAACCAATAAAAATCCCGCCTTTAAAAACCAATAAAAATCAAGTCCCTGTAGCTTAAAACTAAAGCATAACACTGAAGATGTTAAGATGGCGCCCCCGCCCACGGACAACAGACTTAGTCCTAACCTTACAGTTAATTTTTGCCAGACATATACATGCAAGTATCCGCACCCCAGTGTAAATGCCCTGACTTCCTTCCTTCTAACTCGGCAGGAAACAGGAGCAGGCATCAGGCACACCCCTGGCGTAGCCCAAGACGCCTTGCTCGGCCACACCCCCACGGGTATTCAGCAGTAATTAACATTAAGCAATAAGTGTAAACTTGACTTAGCTATGGCAACTAGTAGGGCTGGTAAATCTTGTGCCAGCTACCGCGGTCATACAAGAGGCCCAAACTAACTGTCATCCGGCGTAAAGAGTGGCCCTATAATATCGCTCAACTAAAACCGAAATCCAACTAAGCTGTCATAAGCCCATGTTGTACCTAAGACCAACCTCAAGACGATTTTAGCATTAATGATCAACCAAGCGCCACGAAAGCCAAGGCACAAACTGGGATTAGATACCCCACTATGCTTGGCCCTAAATCTAGATGTTCCCTCTACCAAAACATCCGCCCGAGAACTACGAGCACAAACGCTTAAAACTCTAAGGACTTGGCGGTGCTCCAAACCCACCTAGAGGAGCCTGTTCTATAATCGATAACCCACGATGCACCCAACCTCTCCTTGCCCAAAGCAGCCTACATACCGCCGTCCCCAGCCCACCTTCTCTGAGAGTCCAACAGTGAGCACAACAACACCCCCGCTAACAAGACAGGTCAAGGTATAGCCTATGGAGAGGAAGAAATGGGCTACATTCTCTAAGATAGAGAATTGACGAAAAGGGGCTTGAAATAGCCCCTAGAAGGAGGATTTAGCAGTAAAGGGGGGTAAGAATACCCCCTTAAACTCGGCCCTGGAGCACGTACATACCGCCCGTCACCCTCTTCACAACTACTAAACACCCGTAATTCTAACCCAAACCAAAAAGTTAAAAGATGAGGTAAGTCGTAACAAGGTAAGTGTACCGGAAGGTGCACTTAGCACCAAGACGTAGCTATAATTCCAAAGCATTCAGCTTACACCTGAAAGATGTCTACCCGCCCTAGACCGCCTTGAAGCCTCCTCTAGCCCAACTACTATATTAACCCCAAAGAAGAAAAACCCACTTTAAACCCAAACCAAAACATTCTTCCGTCTAAGTATAGGCGATAGAAAAGACACCAGGAGCAATAGATTTGTAGTACCGCAAGGGAAAGCTGAAATAATAATGAAAACTTAAGCAATAAATAGCAAAGACGAACCCTTGTACCTTTTGCATCATGATTTAGCAAGAAAAATCAAGCAAAACGAACTTTAAGCTTGCCACCCCGAAACCCAAGCGAGCTACTCTCAAGCAGCTATCTTCGAGCAAACCCGTCTCTGTAGCAAAAGAGTGGGAAGACTTGTTAGTAGAGGTGAAAAGCCAACCGAGCTGGGTGATAGCTGGTTGCCCGTGAAATGAATATTAGTTCTCCCTTAATTTTACCCCCTAGACTCGACTACTTGCTCGTAGCAAATTAAGAGTAATTTAAAGGAGGTACAGCTCCTTTAAAACAGAATACAATCTCCCCCAGAGGATAAGCCAAAGTACTTCCAAGCTTGTAGGCCTTTAAGCAGCCACCAACAAAGAGTGCGTCAAAGCTCCCCACACCAAAAATATAAAACTCTGCGCGATTCCCTCACCCATAACGGGCTAACCTATCAAATATAGGAGCATTAATGCTAAAATAAGTAACTAAGGACCTTCCTTCTAAAGCACAAACTTACATCTTCACATTATTAACAGGCCCACTAATAGACCAATCACTACAAGACTATCTATCTAATACCCTGTTAGACCAACCCAGGAGTGCTCAGCTAGAAAGATTAAAACCTGTAAAAGGAACTAGGCAAACCCAAGGCCCGACTGTTTACCAAAAACATAGCCTTCAGCAAAACAACCAAGTATTGAAGGTGATGCCTGCCCAGTGACACTCAGTTTAACGGCCGCGGTATCCTAACCGTGCAAAGGTAGCGCAATCAATTGTCTCATAAATCGAGACTTGTATGAACGGCCAAACGAGGTCTTAACTGTCTCTTACAGGTAATCAGTGAAATTGATCTCCCCGTGCAAAAGCAGGGATAAGCCCATAAGACGAGAAGACCCTGTGGAACTTAAAAACCAGCAGCCACTCTACAAACTCAAACCCCCATAGGGCCTACCACCAATAGACGATTGGCTCGCATTTTTCGGTTGGGGCGACCTTGGAGAAAAACGTACCCTCCAAAAATAAGACCATTCATCCTAACCAAGATCAACCGCTCAAAGTGCTAACAGTAACCAGACCCAGTATAACTGATTAATGAACCAAGCTACCCCAGGGATAACAGCGCAATCCCCTTCAAGAGCCCATATCGACAAGGGGGTTTACGACCTCGATGTTGGATCAGGACATCCTAATGGTGCAGCCGCTATTAAGGGTTCGTTTGTTCAACGATTAACTAGTCCTACGTGATCTGAGTTCAGACCGGAGCAATCCAGGTCGGTTTCTATCTATGATTAGACCTTTCCCAGTACGAAAGGACCGGAAAAGTAAGGCCAATACCTCAAGCACGCCTTCCCTAAAAGTAATGAGTACATCTAAATTACCAAAAGGACAGACCCCTAATCCTAAACAAGGACAGCTAGCGTGGCAGAGCTTGGTAAAATGCAAAAGGCTTAAGCCCTTTCCCCAGAGGTTCAAATCCTCTCCCTAGCCCTATGACCCACCTTATTATATCTTTATCGTACATAATCCCAATCTTAGTCGCCGTAGCATTCCTAACACTAGTAGAACGAAAAATCCTAAGCTACATACAATCCCGAAAAGGACCAAACATTGTAGGCCCCTTTGGCCTACTCCAACCAATCGCAGATGGAGTAAAACTCTTTACAAAAGAGCCAATCCGCCCATCCACATCCTCCCCCCTCCTATTCACCACAACCCCCATCCTAGCCCTGCTTCTAGCATTAACAATTTGAATACCCCTCCCCCTCCCATTCCCACTCACCGACTTAAACTTAGGATTCCTCTTCCTCCTAGCCATATCAAGTCTGGCAGTATACTCAATCTTATGGTCAGGTTGAGCTTCAAACTCAAAGTACGCACTCATTGGTGCATTACGAGCAGTAGCACAGACTATTTCCTACGAGGTAACCCTCGCAATCATCCTCCTATCAACAATCCTTTTAAGCGGAAATTATGCCCTGACCACACTAACCACCACACAAGAACCACTCTACCTTATCTTCTCCTCTTGACCTCTCGCAATAATATGATATATCTCCACCCTCGCCGAAACAAACCGAGCACCGTTCGACCTTACCGAAGGAGAATCCGAACTCGTCTCGGGCTTTAACGTAGAATACGCCGCAGGTCCGTTCGCCCTATTTTTCCTAGCAGAATATGCTAATATCATACTAATGAATACACTTACGGCCATCCTATTCCTAAACCCAAGCTTCCTAAATACCCCTATAGAACTTTTCCCAATAGTTCTAGCAACAAAAACCCTACTTCTATCTTCGGGCTTCCTGTGGATCCGTGCCTCCTACCCTCGTTTTCGCTACGACCAGCTTATGCACCTACTATGAAAAAACTTCCTCCCCCTAACACTAGCACTATGCCTCTGACATACAAGCATGCCAATCTCCTGCGCAGGCCTACCTCCTTACCTAAGGAAATGTGCCTGAACGTAAAGGGTCACTATGATAAAGTGAACATAGAGGTACACCAGCCCTCTCATTTCCTAACAAAGGATTAGAAAAGTAGGAATCGAACCTACACGAGAGAGATCAAAACTCCCTATACTTCCTTTATATTATTTCCTAGCAAGGTCAGCTAAAAAAGCTATCGGGCCCATACCCCGAAAATGACGGTTCAACTCCATCCCTCGCTAATGAACCCGCACGCAAGCCTAATCTTCACCACAAGCCTCATCTTAGGGACAACAATTACAATTTCAAGTAACCATTGAATAATAGCCTGGACCGGACTAGAAATCAACACCCTAGCTATTATCCCACTCATTGCAAAATCCCACCACCCCCGAGCTACCGAAGCAGCAATTAAATACTTCCTAGTCCAAGCAGCTGCATCCACATTGCTACTGTTTTCTAGCACAATTAATGCTTGACATACAGGACAGTGGGACATCTCACAACTAACCCACCCAACAGCCTCCATTCTACTGACAGTAGCAATCTCAATAAAACTAGGTCTAGTACCATTCCACTTTTGATTTCCAGAAGTACTTCAAGGGTCATCCCCCATCACCGCCCTCCTACTCTCCACAATAATGAAACTTCCCCCAATTTCTATCCTAATCCTAATTTCCCAATCACTCAACCCAACCTTGCTCACCACACTAGCCACCCTCTCAGCAGCCCTAGGAGGCTGAATAGGACTAAACCAAACTCAACTACGAAAGATCATAGCCTTCTCTTCCATCGCCCACTTAGGATGAGTCGTCATCATCGCAATTTACAGCCCTAAACTCACCATACTAACCTTCTACCTTTACTGCCTAATAACTACCCCCATCTTCCTAACTATCAACACGACCAAAACTCTCAAACTAACAACAATAATAACCTCATGAACAAAAGCCCCCATAATAAACGCAGCCTTAATACTCACATTACTATCCTTAGCAGGGCTCCCGCCCCTTACGGGCTTCCTACCAAAATGACTCATCATCCAAGAACTAACCAAACAAGAAATAACCCCCACAGCCACAATCATCGCTATACTATCCCTGCTAGGACTATTCTTTTACCTCCGCCTAGCATATCACTCTACAATCACCCTCCCACCCAACCCCGTTAACCGCATCAAACACTGGCATATTAATAAGCCCACAAATACCCTAATTGCCACCCTTACATCAATATCCGCCCTTCTCCTCCCATTATCTCCCATAGTCCTAACCATACTCTAAGAAACTTAGGATAGATCTAAACCAAAGGCCTTCAAAGCCTTAAACAAGAGTTAAACCCTCTTAGTTTCTGCTAAAGCCCGCAGGACACTACCCTGCATCTCCTAAATGCAACTCAGGTACTTTAATTAAGCTAGAGCCTTACCTAGACAGATGGGCCTCGATCCCATAAACATCCTAGTTAACAGCTAGGCGCCCTAAACCAGCGAGCTTCTATCTACAAAAATAACCAACAGGCCCTGGCACAATCTTAATATGCATCAATGAGCTTGCAACTCAACATGAACTTCACTACAGGACCGATAAGAAAGGGAATCAAACCCCTGTAAAAAGGTCTACAGCCTAACGCCTTAACACTCGGCCATCTTACCCGTGACATTCATCAATCGATGATTATTTTCAACCAACCATAAAGACATCGGAACACTCTACCTAATTTTTGGGGCATGAGCCGGAATAATTGGCACCGCCCTCAGCCTACTTATTCGAGCAGAACTCGGACAGCCTGGCACACTCCTAGGAGATGACCAAATCTATAATGTTGTCGTCACCGCCCATGCCTTTGTAATAATTTTTTTTATAGTAATACCAATCATGATCGGAGGGTTCGGCAACTGATTAGTCCCACTCATAATCGGAGCCCCAGACATAGCCTTCCCCCGCATAAATAATATAAGCTTTTGACTCCTTCCCCCTTCCTTCCTACTCCTCCTAGCATCCTCTACAGTAGAAGCAGGAGCAGGAACAGGCTGAACAGTCTACCCCCCATTAGCCGGCAACCTAGCCCATGCAGGAGCCTCAGTAGACCTAGCCATCTTCTCACTACACTTAGCAGGTGTTTCATCCATTCTAGGTGCAATTAATTTCATCACAACAGCCATTAATATAAAACCACCAGCCCTCACACAATACCAAACCCCCCTATTCGTCTGATCTGTCCTCATTACAGCCGTCCTCCTACTCCTATCCCTCCCCGTCCTCGCCGCAGGCATTACAATACTCCTAACTGACCGAAATCTAAACACCACATTCTTCGACCCTGCTGGAGGAGGAGACCCAATCTTATACCAACACCTTTTCTGATTCTTCGGACACCCAGAAGTCTACATCCTTATTCTCCCCGGATTTGGAATTATTTCCCACGTAGTCACATACTACGCGGGAAAAAAAGAACCATTTGGCTACATGGGCATAGTATGAGCCATGCTTTCTATCGGATTCCTAGGCTTCATCGTATGAGCCCACCACATATTCACAGTCGGCATGGACGTTGACACCCGAGCATACTTCACATCAGCAACAATAATCATTGCCATCCCAACTGGAATTAAAGTCTTCAGCTGATTGGCCACACTCCACGGAGGGACAATCAAATGAGACCCGCCCATGCTCTGAGCCTTAGGCTTCATCTTCCTATTTACCATTGGAGGCCTAACAGGAATCGTCCTAGCAAACTCTTCCCTAGATATTGCCTTGCACGACACATACTACGTAGTTGCCCACTTCCACTATGTACTATCAATAGGGGCAGTCTTCGCCATCCTAGCAGGATTTACTCACTGGTTTCCACTATTTACAGGATTTACACTACACCCAACCTGGGCCAAAGCCCACTTCGGAGTTATATTTACAGGAGTAAACCTAACCTTCTTCCCCCAACACTTCCTAGGCCTAGCAGGCATGCCCCGACGATACTCAGATTACCCAGACGCCTACACCATATGAAACACCCTATCTTCAATCGGCTCACTAATTTCAATAGTAGCTGTAATCATGCTCATATTCATCACATGGGAAGCCTTCTCATCAAAACGCAAAGTCCTCCAACCAGAAATAACAGCCACTAACATCGAATGAATCCACGGCTGCCCCCCTCCACACCACACCTTCGAAGAACCTGCTTTCGTCCAAGTACAAGAAAGGAAGGAATCGAACCCCCACATGCCGGTTTCAAGCCGGCCGCATAAACCACTTATGCTTCTTTCTTATGGGACGTTAGTAAATTAATTACATAGTCTTGTCAAGACTAAATAGCAGGTGAAACCCCAGCACATCCCACATGGCCAACCCCTCTCAACTTGGATTCCAAGACGCCTCATCCCCTATCATAGAAGAACTTGTAGAATTTCACGACCACGCCCTAATAGTTGCGCTAGCAATCTGCAGCCTAGTCCTTTACTTACTCGCACTTATACTAATAGAAAAACTCTCTTCAAACACTGTAGACGCCCAAGAAGTAGAACTAATCTGAACAATCCTACCAGCCATTGTCCTCATTCTACTCGCCCTACCATCCCTACAAATTCTTTACATAATAGATGAACTAGACGAACCCGACCTGACCCTAAAAGCTATTGGACACCAATGATACTGAACCTATGAGTATACAGACTTTAAAGACCTTACATTCGACTCATACATAACCCCCACAACAGAACTTCCACCAGGACACTTCCGACTACTAGAAGTAGACCACCGCCTAGTCATCCCAATAGAGTCCCCAATCCGAATTATTGTTACGGCTGACGACGTCCTGCACTCCTGAGCAATCCCAACATTAGGAGTAAAAACCGATGCAATCCCAGGACGACTAAATCAGACATCATTTATCACCACCCGTCCAGGCATCTTCTACGGCCAATGCTCCGAAATCTGTGGCGCCAACCACAGCTACATACCAATCGTAGTAGAATCTACACCTCTCACTCACTTCGAAAACTGATCCTCAATACTATCATCCTAATCATTAAGAAGCTATGTAACAGCACTAGCCTTTTAAGCTAGAGATAGAGGTCCACCAACACCTCCTTAATGACATGCCACAACTTAACCCACATCCATGATTCTACACCATACTCTTAACATGACTCACTCTATCACTAATAATTCAACCCAAACTCCTATCTTTCTTCCCCACCAACCCAATCCATAATAAACCCCCCTCAAACACTAAAACCCAACCCTGAGCCTGACCATGAACCTAAGCTTCTTCGACCAATTCACAAGCCCATCCTTCCTAGGAATCCCCCTGATCTTAATCTCCATACTCTTCCCACCCCTCCTACTACCATCACCTAACAACCGATGAATTACCAACCGCCTCTCCACCCTACAAACATGATTTCTTCACCTCATCACAAAACAACTAATAATCCCACTAAACAAAAAAAGCCACAAATGGGCCCTAACACTCTCCTCCCTAATAATATTCCTCCTCACCATCAATTTACTAGGCTTACTACCCTACACCTTCACCCCTACAACACAACTATCTATAAACATAGCCCTAGCATTCCCCCTCTGATTTGCCACACTCTTAACAGGCCTACGCAACCAACCCTCAATCTCCCTAGGCCACCTACTCCCCGAAGGAACCCCCACACCACTAATCCCCGCATTAATCATAATCGAAACCATTAGCTTACTAATCCGCCCACTCGCCCTAGGTGTACGCCTAACCGCAAACCTGACAGCAGGCCACCTGCTTATCCAACTAATCTCCACAGCCGCTATTACCCTACTCCCCATCATACCCGCAGTCTCCATCCTAACAACATCTATCCTACTACTATTAACCCTCCTAGAAGTAGCAGTAGCCATAATCCAAGCTTACGTCTTCGTCCTCCTGCTAAGCCTCTACTTACAAGAAAACACCTAATGGCCCACCAAGCACACTCATATCATATAGTAGATCCAAGCCCCTGGCCCATTTTCGGAGCAGCCGCAGCCCTATTCACCACCTCAGGTCTAATCATATGATTCCACCACAACTCCTCCCTACTTCTCACACTAGGGCTAGTCTCCATAGCCCTAGTCACTCTTCAATGATGACGGGATGTCATCCGAGAAAGCACATTCCAAGGCCACCACACCCCGCCCGTCCAAAAAGGCCTACGATATGGAATAGCCCTATTCATTACATCAGAAGCCTTCTTCTTCCTGGGCTTCTTCTGAGCATTCTTCCACTCCAGCCTAGCCCCCACCCCAGAACTAGGAGGCCAATGGCCTCCAACAGGAATTAATCCACTCAACCCCCTAGAAGTCCCCCTACTCAACACCGCCATCTTACTAGCCTCAGGCATCACTGTAACATGAACCCATCACAGCATTTCAGACGGAGCCCGTAAACAAGCAATCCAAGCACTAACCCTCACCATCCTTTTAGGGTTCTACTTCACGGCCCTCCAAGCAATAGAATACCACGAAGCTTCATTTTCAATCGCCGATAGCGTATATGGGTCAACTTTCTTCGTTGCCACAGGCTTCCACGGCCTCCATGTAATCATCGGATCATCCTTCCTACTAATCTGCCTACTACGCCTAATCAAATTCCACTTCACCTCAGACCACCACTTTGGATTTGAAGCAGCAGCCTGATACTGACACTTCGTAGATGTCATCTGATTATTCCTCTATATGTCTATTTACTGATGAGGATCCTGCCTCCCTAGTATAATAATTACAATTGACTTCCAATCTTTAAAATCTGGTAAAACCCCAGAGAGAGGCAATTAACATAATCACATTCATATTTACCCTATCCTTCATCCTAAGCACAGCCCTAATAACACTTAACTTTTGACTAACCCAAATTAATCCAGACTCAGAGAAACTATCCCCTTATGAGTGCGGATTTGACCCACTAGGTTCCGCTCGCCTCCCCTTCTCCATCCGATTTTTCCTAGTAGCCATCCTATTCCTCCTGTTCGACTTAGAAATCGCACTGCTACTCCCCCTCCCCTGAGCCACCCAACTCCAATCCCCCACTACTACACTGGCTTGAACCTCCCTAATTATCACCCTACTCACCCTAGGACTAATTTACGAATGAGCACAAGGCGGCCTAGAATGGGCTGAATAATCACAAAAAGAGAGTTAGTCTAACCAAGACAGCTGATTTCGACTCAACAAATCATAGTCTAAACCTATGACTCTCTTTATGTCTACCCTACACCTAAGCTTCTACTCAACATTTACATTAAGCAGCCTAGGACTCGCATTCCATCGCACACATTTAGTATCAGCCTTACTATGTCTAGAAGGCATAATACTATCCATATACATCAGCCTATCCATCTGACCTGTCGAAAATCAAATAGCCTCATCAACCCTAATGCCTGTGCTCATATTGACATTCTCAGCCTGCGAAGCAGGCACTGGCCTAGCCATACTAGTCGCCACTACCCGAACCCACGGCTCAGATCAACTTCACAACCTAAACCTACTACAATGTTAAAAATTATTATTCCAACAATCATACTAATCCCTACAACCCTTTTAACCCCACAAAAACTTCTATGAACAAGCACTATTGCGCACAGCATAATAATTGCCACACTAAGCCTACAATGATTGACTCCAACGTATTATCCACATAAAAACCTCTCTCAATGAACTGGCATTGACCAAACATCCTCCCCCCTGCTAGTCCTCTCGTGCTGACTACTACCACTCATAATCCTAGCGAGCCAAAACCACCTGCAGCAAGAACCCCCCTCACGAAAACGAATCTTCATTACAACCATAATCATAGTCCAACCATTCATCATCCTAGCATTCTCAGCAACAGAACTGACAATATTCTATATCGCATTCGAAGCAACCCTAATCCCCACCCTAATCCTTATCACACGATGAGGGAACCAGCCAGAGCGCCTAAGCGCCGGCATTTACCTAATATTTTACACCCTAATTAGCTCCCTCCCACTGCTAGTTACAATCCTCCATCTCCACACACAAATAGGAACCCTCCACCTACCCACACTAACACTATTCCCCCCACGTATAGTAACCCACTGAACCAGCCTACTCTCAAGCCTAGCCCTACTAACAGCATTCATAGTAAAAGCCCCCCTATACGGCCTACACCTCTGACTACCCAAAGCCCACGTAGAGGCCCCAATTGCAGGATCAATACTACTAGCTGCACTACTTTTAAAATTAGGTGGCTACGGCATTATACGTACTACTATCCTCACAGGCCCCCTCTCAAGCCTAATCCACTACCCATTCCTCACCCTAGCTTTATGGGGCGCACTAATAACTAGCTCAATCTGCCTACGTCAAACAGACCTAAAAGCACTAATCGCATACTCATCTGTCAGCCATATAGGCCTAGTTGTAGCCGCAACCACAATTCAAACCCACTGATCATTTTCAGGGGCAATAATCCTAATAATCTCCCACGGACTAACATCCTCCATATTATTCTGCCTAGCAAATACAAACTACGAACGCACCCACAGCCGAACCCTCCTATTAACACGAGGCCTACAACCCATCCTCCCCCTAATAGGAGTCTGATGATTAATAGCAAACCTAACCAACATAGCCCTACCTCCTACAACCAATCTCATAGCAGAACTAACAATTATAACCGCCCTATTCAATTGATCATACATCACACTTATCCTAACCGGCACAGCAACCTTCCTAACCGCCGCATACACTCTATCTATACTACTCATAACCCAACGGGGTATAACACCAACCCACCTTACCTCTATCCAAAACTCAACAACACGAGAACACCTACTAATAGCCCTACACATCACCCCCCTACTACTCCTAATCCTAAAACCAGAACTCATTTCTAGACCTCACAGGCAAGTATAGTTTTAACAAAAACATTAGACTGTGATCCTAAAAATAGAAGTTAAACCCTTCTTACCTGCCGAGGGGAGGATAAATCCAACAAGAACTGCTAATTCTCGCCCCTGAGCCTAAAATCTCAGTCCCCTTACTTTTAAAGGATAACAGTAATCCGCTGGTCTTAGGAACCATCAATCTTGGTGCAAATCCAAGTAAAAGTAGTGGAAATAATACTCAACGCATTCATACTAACCACATTAGCTACACTTATTACACCACTAATTCTCCCTGTACTGTCAAAAAATTTTAAACTGACCCCAACCACAATCACCCGCGCCACCAAAACAGCCTTCACAATAAGTCTACTACCAATACTACTATTCATCCACTCAAACACAGAATGTATTACCTCCTACTGAGAATGAAAAATCATTACCAACTTCAAAATCCCACTCAGCTTTAAAATAGACCAATACTCCATAATATTCTTCCCAATCGCCCTTTTCGTCACCTGATCAATCCTCCAATTTGCAATATGGTACATAGCTTCAGAACCCTACATCAACAAATTCTTCCTATACCTAATAATATTCCTAATTGCTATACTAATACTAACCATCGCCAACAACATATTTCTTCTATTCATCGGATGAGAAGGAGTAGGTATTATATCTTTCCTACTCATTGGCTGATGGCAAGGCCGAGCAGAAGCCAACACAGCCGCCCTGCAAGCCGTACTATATAACCGAATCGGCGATATCGGCCTTATCTTAAGCATAATATGACTCGCCTCCTCCACAAACACATGAGAAATTCAACAAAACTTCACCCAAACAACTACACCAACCCTACCATTATTAGGCCTAATCCTAGCCGCCACAGGCAAATCAGCCCAATTCGGCCTTCACCCGTGACTCCCTGCAGCCATAGAAGGCCCAACCCCAGTATCCGCCCTACTTCACTCCAGCACAATAGTAGTAGCCGGAGTGTTCCTACTAATCCGCACCCACCCCATACTATCTAACAATCAAACAGCCCTCACCCTATGCCTATGCCTAGGAGCCCTCTCAACACTATTCGCCGCTACCTGCGCTCTAACACAAAATGACATTAAAAAAATTATTGCTTTTTCCACCTCAAGCCAATTAGGACTAATAATAGTCACCATTGGACTCAATCTCCCCCAGCTAGCTTTCTTCCACATCTCAACCCACGCTTTCTTTAAAGCCATACTATTCTTATGCTCAGGCTCAATCATCCACAGTCTAAACGGAGAACAAGACATTCGAAAAATAGGTGGCCTACAAAAACTCTTACCCATAACTACAACATGCCTTACCATCGGCAACCTAGCCCTCATAGGAACCCCCTTCCTCGCAGGATTTTATTCAAAAGATTTAATTATCGAAAACCTTAACACCTCCTACCTAAACACATGAGCCCTTTCGCTCACACTACTTGCCACAACATTCACTGCAACCTATACCCTACGAATAACCTTAATAGTACAAACAGGATACACCCGTATGCTCACCATCACACCTATAAATGAAAACACCCCTACAATCATCAACCCCATTACCCGACTTGCCCTAGGCAGCATCCTAGCCGGCCTACTTATCACATCATACATTACACCAATCAAAACACCTCCTATAACTATACCAACAATCACAAAAACCGCCGCCCTCGCCGTCACGGCCCTAGGCATAACTCTAGCATTAGAACTTATAAACTTAACACAAACCCTAACCCAACCAAAACAAAACACCTACCAAAACTTTTCCTCCTCATTAGGTTACTTCAACCCCCTAACCCACCGTTCCATTACAATAAAACTACTCAACAACGGACAAAAACTCGCTACCAACCTGATTGACCTCTCGTGGTATAAAAAAATCGGCCCAGAAGGCCTCGCCAACCTACAACTCATAATGACCAAAACTTCCACCATTGCCCACACCGGAATTATCAAAACTTACCTAGAATCATTCGCCATCTCAGCCCTCACTATCCTATTCTTCCTCAACTAACCCAAACAATTCA